TTTCATAAACATATGTATAAATAGAAATATCCCATTTAGTTCCTTCATGCCTACTATAACTAGTTATTTTGGTTTTCTACTGGCGGCTTTAACTATAACCTCAGCTCTATTTATTGGTCTGAGCAAGATACGACTTATTTGAAATTGATTGAATGAACAATTCATAAAAATAAATGTTTTTGTGAGATTCCAGGTAGTCCATAGTTCCTTCCCATGTAAATTGTAAATTCTTGGTTATTGAGATTCATGGGCGATTTGGATTAATATTTAGGGATAGATATTACCTCCCCCCTTTTACCTACCCTTTCAAACAAATTAAAATGATTGAAGTTTTACTATTTGGAATCGTGTTAGGCCTAATTCCTATTACTTTGGCTGGATTATTCGTAACTGCATATTTGCAATACCGACGCGGCGATCAGTTGGACCTTTGATAAAGTAACATCTCTTTTTAAATAACATCTCTTTTTTTGATTGACCTCCTGCGGATTAAAGAAAGGAGGAGGTCAAATTCGAGTTGTTGCTCAAGTTAGTAAAGTTATTTCATTGTAATTCGAAACAAGAAGAACAGAATCACGCTCTGTAGGATTTGAACCTACGACATCGGGTTTTGGAGACCCACGTTCTACCGAACTGAACTAAGAGCGCTTTCCTATCACAATATAAAAGACCGTAAATAAAGGGATTCTATTTTTAACCCCACTATATCTTGCATGCATATAGTATCATATAGGATTATGTATGTCCCATTTTCATTGATCTCAATTAATCCTTCATTACTGCACATAGGAGAAGTAATAGATAGGGATGACAGGATTTGAACCCGTGACATTTTGTACCCAAAACAAACGCGCTACCAAGCTGCGCTACATCCCTTTCAATTGGACTACAGTGTCATTGTAGAGAATCCCCGTCTTGTTTTCCACATCGTTATTTCCTCCATTGATATACAATTTATCTTGTCTTTTCTTTTTTCGTCTCATATAACATATTCTCATATAATACTACATTACATATCTATAAATTATTATAGATTAAACCCAACATATAAATCAATTTGTATCAGTAATGTTCAGAAAGTAAGTGGACGTCTTTTTCTGTTGTAAAGAAAGGAAAATATCATCTACCGGGCAGTTATATATACCCATTTTAGTTAGGGATTCCGCGTACAAATACAAGCGATCCTTATCTACATATATATCTGATCATATATGTATTACAATAAAAAAGGAGGATTTTCAATGCGAGATCTAAAAACATATCTTTCCGTGGCACCCGTGTTAAGCACTCTGTGGTTCGGGTCTTTAGCAGGTCTATTGATAGAGATCAATCGTTTATTCCCAGATGCGTTGACATTCCCTTTTTTTTCATTCTAGTTAGGGATGAAGAAGATTAGAGATACAATAAATTATCTGTGACTAACCCCCCTTTCTTTGTTTTGTTCTTTACTCTCCTTTTTTTATCCTCAAAAAAGAAGGAAAGAGAAAGAATCAAAGAAGAGATTCGTCCGCAACGAAACTCGGGTTCAAGCTGAAGTAATAGAGGGAGAACAGAAATGGAAAGGAAATAAGAGTCGAGGACAACAAAAAGCATACAAGATAATTAAATGAAATACCGATATTAGAATAGAACTAATTGATAGTTAGAAATCATTGTATTACTTATTATTATTTATCTATTGATTATTTATCTATTGATTGAAAGGAAATATTTCAGAATAGGTTTTCGAGTCAGCAACTTCTTTTTTCTTCTTCGTTTCGGATCGAAAATGGAAGAGTTGAGTGAATCCAAAATAAAAAAGGAGGTTCATGGCCAAGGGTAAGGATGTCAGAGTAAGAGTTATTTTGGAATGTAACAGTTGTGTCCGAAACGATATTAATAAGGAATCCCGGGGCATTTCCAGATATATTACTCAAAAGAATCGACACAATACGCCTAGTCGATTGGAATTGAGAAAATTTTGCCCCCATTGTTACAAGCATACGATTCATGGGGAGATAAAAAAATAGATAAAGTGTAATGCGTGTGTAACCCCTTCATTCAAGGAACAGGAAAAAATTACATATCATATAATTACATAATAATATATATAAATAAACTATAAAAATAAAACAACCAAATCCTATTTCGGTCGGATCCAAAATTAGAATTAAGAAATAGGATTTTAAAGATAAGGAATAAACCATGGATAAATCCAAGCGACTTTTTCTTAAATCCAAGCGATCTTTTCGTAGGCGTTTGCCCCCAATTGGGTCGGGGGATCGAATTGATTATAGAAACATGAGTTTAATTAGTCGATTTATTAGTGAACAAGGAAAAATATTATCTAGACGAGTGAATAGATTGACTTTGAAACAACAACGATTAATTACTATTGCTATAAAACAAGCTCGTATTTTATCTTTGTTACCTTTTCTTAATAATGAGAAACAATTTGAGAGAACGGAGTCGACTCCTAGAACTACAGGTCCTCGAACTAGAAATAAATAGATAGGCCTATTCCTCAATTGCAATTGAATAAAAATTCCAATCCGAACCCCAACTCAGATTGATTTTTTGTTCGAAAAATTAGAGAATCCATATTGGATTGTCACGTCGTAAGAAAAAAAATCGTAAAGTAAAAAAGATTTATTCTTTTTGTTATTGAAATGTGTTCATTCATTTTTACTATTTTATTAATTTCTACTGTACTTTCCCGGAGCTCATTCTCCGGGGGCCCCCGTTTAAATCATTATGGTGGTGTATTCCTTCCAATCGCCTTATTTAATGATCTTATTGGAAATCATGTAAAGACAATTCATATTTGATATGGCTATTTGTGCAAGTATTTTACGATTAAGTAGCAACTGCCTCTTGTACAGATCATGTATTGATCTACTATAACTATAGTATACCCCACTCTCACGAATTGCTGCATTTATCCGAGTGATCCACAAACGACGAAAATTTCTCTTTTGCCTGCCCCTATCCCGATGAGCAGAAACCAAGGCTCTCATTTTCTGTTGAATAGTACTTCGAGTAAGTCTTGAATGAGCCCCTCGAAAGGTTGATGCAAATAAACGAATTTTTGTTCTACGTCTCCGAGCTATATACCCGCGTCTAATTCTGGTCATTGAATCAAATTAAACTTTGATGAATAACTAATTGATTTATTTTCTTTCAGCCATTCTTTTCCCCTTTCCTGGTCTATTAATAACAAAACGGATTCGTCCGATGTATAAAAAAATTCCAATGGCTTTTGCTACTATGACCTTCCCAACCACGATTTTTTCCAGGCGTTTAACCTCAAAATAAGAAATTGTATTGATACTAGGTATCAACAAAATAGTAAATTAAAAATAAAGTTGAGTATAGTATAAAGTATCAATAAATAGTAAAGGAAAATGGAAAAATAGTGGGTTCCATCGTTTCTATGGTTGCTTCTTAAACGGTGAGGTCCTCTCTATACACCGGAGTCCTTTCCCTCATTTAATCAATGTTATTAGTAACTTGTACAGTTCACATTCTTTGACTCTACCCATGAATTATCCAGTAATAGGTCTTTTCACAATGAGATCTACCCATACAGTGACGGTATTTAATTACAAAGGTTAGCTAGGTAGCTGACCATGTTCGTCCGTTCTTGCAAGAGTGGGAGCATAATTCTTTTGCTTCTTAAATACTATTTCCCCCGCTTAATGGATAACCATTTGTTACCAATGGGGAATTGCTTCTCATCTCCCATTGAAGTGATTGGATTTGCACCAATAGAAACCATAAATTTCATACACAATGGAGGTTTTTTAGATTTATATATTATATTGAATGGAATTTTTCCATCCTATTCATTGGTACGGGTCATTGATACTGGAAAAAATGTTCCTTTCTTTTTTTCCAGCTCATGATCTGAACGAGTCGCACATACACCCTAGTACACGTTCCTCGACGCTGAGGACATCCCCGAAGAGCGGGGGATTTTGTTACATTTTTTATTGGCTGTCTTGTGTTTCTAATAAGTTGTTTAATAGTTGGCATGCTAAATCGTATATAAAAAAAATGGGCCGGTTTAGATCAATCCTAACCAGATGATTATGAATTGAATTTTTTCAATTTTTTTTTTTACCCTATATTTCAATTTAATTGAAATTTACCCCGGTAAGCAGAGCAGAAAAAACATGAAATTTAGGTTCATCCAAATTATAAATTATGGTTTGGTTCAAAATGAAATCACGGATTTACGTGAAATCCCCGGCATTTTCGACCGCTACAAGATCAACAATTCCATGAGCTTGGGCTTCTGTTGCTGACATAAAAACATCCCTTTCCATGTCTTCGGATACAACCCATAAGGGGTTGCCCGTTCTTTGTACATAAACCCTTGTGAGGGTTTCGCGGAGTTTCAGCAGTTCTTCCGCTTCTAGGACAAATTCTCCCGTTTGAGCCTCATAAAAAGAACTAGCAGGTTGGTGGATCATTACCCTGATGATATAACATAATGAATGGTTTCTAGATCTCGTATGATCGGACGAAGGAAAGAGATAAAGAATAACAAAAAAAAATAAGAATATATTATAATTGAACAACCGTACAGGCATTTTTTGTGCATTGCATACGGCTCCACAATGGAATTTACTTTTCCTTTCCGTCTAGCAAAAAGAGAAATAGGATATATCAGACCCAAATGGAAAAGTGATCCATTTACCACCCTTCTTTTCAGAGGAGTTAAAAAATACTATGATGGTTCCGTTGCTTTCTATATTTTTAATTTATCTCGTATGTGATTCAGCAATCCCAAAGTTTCTTTTTGATCCGATCAAACAAATAAGTAAAAAAATGATCTTGTTTTTTTTTTTTTCATTTTAGTACTCTTTCATAACATAAATATTGGAAAGAGACTTCTGGTGTGAAAACAAAAAAGTTTGTGACGCTGAAATGAACCCCGGATAGATAAGATCAAATCGGAAATACCTTTTGTCTCATATTACTCGCCCGATACATAATCTCATGTTATGAAAAAACAATAATGGTTTGTTCATATCGAACTCGAAGTGCCATGCTATTATTACTTAATATTCATATTACATATCGCGAAGGCATAGTCTTTTTTTTCTCTCAAATAAAAACTCATTGGCGCCAAGCGTGAGGGAATGCTATACGTTTGGTAATTTCTCCTCCAACCAGGATGAAAGATCCCATTGAAGCGGCTAATCCCATGCATATTGTATGTACATCTGGTGGCACAAATTGCATAGTATCATAAATGGCTACTCCGGGTATTACCCATCCGCCGGGAGAGTTTATAAACAAATAAAGATCCCTGATCTCATCCTCTATGCTGAGATATACCATAAGTCCAATAAGTTGGTTTGAGATCTCGCTATCAACCTCTTGGCCTAAAAAAAGTAATCTTTCTCGATGAAGTCGGTTGATTAGGACAAAATTTTATCCCTTAGGAACCGTACACGCACCTTTGGATGCATACGGTTCAAAAAAATTGTGAAAAAACGAATCAATGTGTTGATTCCAGCCCGCCTTCTTTTTTATAGTAGGACTTTTCTACCTCCTAATGGAAGGGGCTTTTCTTGTATATTTTTTAAGAAAGATGATTTTTTTCGCGTCTCTCCGTAAAAATAAAAAAAAAGAAAAGAATCCACTAAACTTATCGAATTAACCTCTCATTGATATATTGTTTCATCGAAATCCAACCCAAATTATGATGTAATTTTCTTGTTCCTGAATGGGCCTACTCAATTATTTTAGGTTTATGCTCTACTCCGGGTAAAGATCCGCCCGATTTCAATTTGCACATATAGGACAAATGATCCCAATACCGCTTTTTTGTACGATTTTTTTCAATTCATTTCATGCCTTTCTTACAACAAATATTCGATGTAGTCATCATATTATTTCATTGATTGGCAGTTTGAGATCACTCATATCCTATAAAGTAATCACTTATGATACAAGGGGTAATCATACATATATTAACCAATTGGGTATTTTTTGAACGGAGCCTGGATACTTCATTTTATCGGTCCAACCAAGGAAACCATAAATTTTTATACTTGATAATATTTATTTCTACCCCCTCAAAAACAGATCTAATTGCACTTCACGCTCCAAATTATTTATTGATGGTTCAAGCAATCTTTTTTGGGCGAAACAGAGGGTATCTCGATCGGGGGAGAGAACGGGGAAATCCCATATGACCCAATATGTCTGACAAGCCGCACTATACGTCAACCCAAACCGCATCTTCCTCTCCAGGACTCCGAAAAGGTACTTTTGGAACACCAATAGGCATCAACTGAAAGAAAGGGGAGTTAAATACTATATTTGACTTTGATGTGAAAACGTAATGTCGTATTTTATCCCTAGATTGGAAAGTTCATAGAGTAAGACTAAACGAATAAAGGAAAATTATTACGAATGGGTCGGGCTGTTCGAATGATGAACAAGTATCTAGGTATTCGCTCATAGAAAATGGGACCAATCCCCATTGCGTATTGGTACTTATCGGGTATAGAATAGATCTGCTTATCTTTGTTCCTACGAACAGAATGGTTCCATTATTACCAACGAAATGGAATTAAATAAAAAAATATTTACCCTTGCTCCGAAATAATCCACTGAAAGGGAGAGGTCCATAGCATAGTCTTTCTTTTCCAATGCGATAAAGTTACATGGTGTCTATTTTTCTTTGATAAAGGGGTATTTCCATGGGTTTGCCTTGGTATCGTGTTCATACCGTCGTATTGAATGATCCCGGTCGTTTGCTTGCTGTACATATAATGCATACAGCTCTCGTTTCTGGTTGGGCCGGTTCAATGGCTCTATACGAATTAGCAGTTTTTGATCCCTCTGACCCCGTTCTTGATCCAATGTGGAGACAAGGTATGTTCGTTATACCCTTCATGACTCGTTTAGGAATAACCAATTCATGGGGCGGTTGGAGTATCACAGGAGGGACTATAACGAATCCGGGTATTTGGAGTTATGAAGGTGTGGCCGGTGCACATATTGTTTTTTCAGGTTTGTGCTTCTTGGCAGCTATCTGGCATTGGGTATATTGGGATCTCGAAATATTCTGCGATGAACGTACAGGAAAACCTTCTTTGGATTTGCCCAAGATCTTTGGAATTCATTTATTTCTCTCAGGGTTAGCTTGCTTTGGGTTTGGTGCATTTCATGTAACAGGCTTGTATGGTCCTGGAATATGGGTGTCTGATCCTTATGGACTAACTGGAAAAGTACAATCCGTAAATCCTGCATGGGGGGTAGAAGGTTTTGATCCTTTTGTTCCGGGAGGAATAGCCTCTCATCATATTGCAGCAGGTACCTTGGGGATATTGGCGGGTCTATTCCACCTTAGTGTCCGCCCGCCCCAACGCCTATACAAAGGATTACGTATGGGTAATATTGAAACTGTCCTTTCCAGTAGTATCGCTGCTGTCTTTTTTGCAGCTTTTGTTGTTGCTGGAACTATGTGGTATGGCTCAGCAACTACCCCGATCGAATTATTTGGTCCCACTCGTTATCAATGGGATCAAGGATACTTCCAGCAAGAAATATATCGAAGGGTTGGTGCCGGACTATCCGAAAATCAGAGTTTATCAGAAGCTTGGTCTAAAATTCCCGAAAAATTAGCTTTTTATGATTACATTGGCAATAATCCAGCAAAAGGAGGATTATTTAGAGCGGGCTCGATGGACAACGGGGATGGAATAGCCGTTGGATGGTTAGGACATCCCGTCTTTAGAGATAAAGACGGGCGCGAGCTTTTTGTACGTCGTATGCCGACTTTTTTTGAAACATTTCCAGTAGTTTTGGTAGACGGAGACGGAATTGTAAGAGCCGATGTTCCTTTTAGAAGGGCAGAATCGAAGTATAGTGTCGAACAAGTAGGAGTAACTGTTGAGTTCTATGGTGGCGAACTTGATGGAGTCAGTTATAGTGATCCTGCTACTGTGAAAAAATATGCTAGACGTGCTCAATTGGGTGAAATTTTTGAATTAGATCGTGCTACTTTGAAATCTGATGGTGTTTTTCGTAGCAGCCCAAGGGGTTGGTTCACTTTTGGACATGCTTCGTTTGCTTTGCTCTTCTTTTTCGGACACATTTGGCATGGTGCTAGAACTTTGTTCAGAGATGTTTTTGCTGGTATTGACCCAGATTTGGATGCTCAAGTGGAATTTGGAGCATTCCAAAAACTTGGAGATCCAACTACAAGGAGACAAGGAGTCTGATACAACACTGCTCTTGTATCTTTCGCCTCAATTGTATTTTTGTGATTTAACTTTGACATAGAGTACCAGAGAAATCTTGATTTGAATCACCGCCCTTTCTTTGACTCTTGTCCTTTCTTAATCTGGGAGATGATCCCAAATGAACAGGTGTGGAAGCTATAATTGTAAACCACGATCAAATTTATGGAAGCATTGGTTTATACATTCCTCTTAGTCTCGACTCTAGGAATAATTTTTTTCGCTATTTTTTTTCGAGAGCCTCCTAAGGTTCCGACTAAGAAATGATTTTTCAATCTTACATTATTTAAGTTGAAGTAAAGTAATGAGCCTCCCATATTGGGAGGCTCATTACTTTACTTCAACTAGTCCCCGTGTTCCTCGAATGGATCTCTTAGTTGTTGAGAGGGTTGCCCAAAAGCGGTATATAAGGCATACCCAGTAAAACTTACAAGTAAACCAGATATAAAGATGGCGACTAGGGTTGCTGTTTCCATTATTATAAAATTTCAAGACCACAATGGATCTATGATAAGATCGTTTATTTACAACGGAATCGTATACAAAGTCAACCGATCTCAACCAATGCAATAGGATTTATGGCTACACAAACCGTTGAGGGTAGTTCTAGATCTGGTCCAAGACGAACTACTGTAGGGAATTTATTGAAACCTTTGAATTCGGAATATGGGAAAGTAGCTCCTGGGTGGGGAACTACCCCTTTGATGGGAATCGCAATGGCTCTATTTGCGGTATTCCTATCTATTATTTTGGAGATTTATAATTCTTCCGTTTTGCTGGATGGAATTTCAATGAATTAGATCCATAAAAATCATGAAGTCCTGGCTTTTCAATCCAAAATGAATCACTCAGGACGTGTATTTCTAGGCCATTCTGGCAGTTCGACCGTGGAATTCCTTTGTTTCTGTATTTCCGGAATATGAGTGTGTGACTTGTTATAATTGATCCTATTGATAGTACAGAGAATGGGTCTGTCATCTTGAGAGAGATGAGTTCTGCTTCGTCGGATATTCATTTTTGTATCTGGAGCACGGAATATGTGGAATAGATCAAGATATTTGAACTATGATTCATACCTACTATTCAGACCTCGCGACTGGACTAAAAAACAATTTCAAAGATTTTATAAATTATATTTATATAAATTATAAATCGAAGGTTTTTTTCCTTAAAAATTCTGTTTATGTTTATTTTGACCAACGGACAAATCAAATGTTTCTCCGAATTTTTCGTCATTTCATTTATTAATTGAATAAGTGATGATCAAAGGTTCTTACTCAGAGAACCTTTGGGCTTAGCCTGGAGGCTTTATTCAATCATCGTGGTTCTAGTATGAATCTTCGGTTTCAATCGATTCATAGGGTCTCAACAAGAGAATTCCTATCAATAATAAAAAAAATAAATCCGAATTAGACAAAAATAAAAAAAGAAAATAACTCAAATAAATAAAAATAGGGACAAAGAAGATTCAAGAGGCCTGTAACTATCAACATAAAGACGAATGAGCTGACTTGATATTTTGGCATTATCATCACAAAGAAGAGCTTGAGGGTTTTTTCCCTTCGTATCTTCAGAGAAGATTTTATCTCGGGGACTCCAAATACGAATAGGTTTAAAACTTTCTATTATATATCTGTTGCAACCAGTATTGGGGTGTTTCTGCTTGAGCTGTACGAGATGAAATTCTCATATACAGTTCTCAGAGGGGGAGTTCCTTTGGTTTACCTATCTCAATAAAGTATATGATTGGTTCGAAG